GGATTCAAAAGGACGTTACTGCATGGATTGGAATTATAAATTCTCCCCGTTTCATCCATTAAATAATATTTAAGTACTTGAAAAGTCTTTTTTAAAGTGTCAGGTTGCAAATATTTAGTTACCGAAATCTGATTATGAGTTTTTACAAGGTAATAAAAATTCGCAATTTGACAGGCTGTTCCTAAAGGCCCTAAGAAATTCCTAGTTGGAATTCGCGAATTTTTTTTAATTGATTCTTTTATCCCATTGTAATGTTTTACATCGGTTAATGGACCCGTTTGAAAACAATTAGATGATGACAAAATTATTAAAGATTGAGATTCCTTACTTCTATTCAAGAATGTATGAATAGTTCCTTGATTTTGTCTAAATGATTGTTGAATCCTTTCCGTGGAATACATAGAATAAAATGGATTGGTATGATCTGACCTATTATCAGAGATCAATCCGGACCCTAGCGGATCGTTTCTTTTTCTTATATACGAAATATGTGATTTCACTAAGTTGATTCTTAGGAAATCTCGAATCAGACCTGTTGTACTTACTTCAACAAAGGAAGCGTGGGCTTCTTCGGTAGAAGAATTTTTGTTGTCTTGTTCCCAGGTCAAGACTAAACAAGTCCGAACTAATTGAATACTGGTTCCGGAAATTCCCCAAATCGGTTTGCCATTTCCATAAAGAATATAATTTAAAACTCTAAGTTTTAGATTTTCCTTTTCCTGCAACAAATCCTGGGGAAAAAATGTTTCTAAATTTATACCGTCCGCTATTTCATATATGATTACGGGTCGAACCAAAACAAAATATTTTTTCTTGGTAGGTGTGAGCCATTGGACATAGATCCAATTTTTCAATTTTTTTGATTCCTTAAATTTTTTTTTTACCCTTCCCCGTGGTATCAAGATGCCACTGTGTCGGAATATCTTATCCATCTCTACAGGAAAATGGATATCTCCCGAAAAGATTTTAAGTTCAATCTTTTTTTTTTTTTTCTCCACACGGACCAATCCGCTTACTCGGCTTCTTGTATTTAAAGCAATTCGTGTATCTACTCCAATAATACTATTGTTTCGTACCATTACGATAGAAGATTCAGGTAAAATATGCACCTCTTCGGGAATGAAAAAAAAGCGATCTACTTTCGTTTGGTATTTTGGCTTAAGTTCTTTGACTTCCCCATACTCAATTAAATCCTCTTTTTTGAGGATTGAATGCAAGCCTATAGCCCCGTATTTAGTAATTCCCGAACCCTTTCTTCTGTATTGAGGATCATCAAAATAAGCAAGAATACTATTTATCCGAAAAATACCATTTATCGGTATTTCAATCGAAATACTGTAAGGAGGCCGTTGTTCTTTCTCGCGTTCTTGAATCCATTGAAATGGAATGATGAATCTATTTATTCGCCTCTTTGCTAATAAAACTAAATCCGAATTTTTGTGGAGAATAGAAGGAAATATGAGATTACAATTACCCCTATCTATGATTCGAGTAAATTCCGAATAATCAGGAATACTGCTTTCTTTTTTAGCAGAAAGACCTGAAGTAACAAAATTGTCTTTCCCTTGATCATTCTTTACTGTATTTACTGAAAAGCTAAAAAAAATGGATTTTCCTTTGGAAGAAAGAAAATAAAGGTTCATTTGATCTTGATCTTTATGGATTGAAAAAGGGACTGCACTGGATCTGTACGAGCCTCCTGATAATATCCATAAATGATTTGTTTTTGGTAAGAGATGTACATTACTATATGTAAAATCAGGTGCATGATATACATCGGTACTCCAGTGCATTTCTCCCTCTGAGTCAGAATAAATATGTTTTCGAACCCTCTCTTTAAAATTCGAAGTGTATGTTCCCGCGCGAATCTCAGCAATCACTTGTTCTGATTCTACATATTGATCGTTTTGAACTAAAATAAAACTTTTTGGTGGAATAGTCACATTATGTATAATATCCTCACTCTCAATAGTTACATACAAGTCTATATAACATAGAAAAGCGGGATACCCGTGACGTGTACGTATGGGATGAACCAAATACTCATTGAATTTGATTTTTCCATTAGAGGGGGCTCGTACATGTTCTGCAGTACCCCCGGTGAATACTCCACCGGTATGAAAAGTTCTTAATGTTAGTTGAGTGCCGGGTTCCCCAATAGATTGACCCGCAATAATACCTACAGCTTCTCCCAATTCGACGAGGTCACCATGAGTGGGGCTCCGGCCATAACATAATCGGCAGATCCAAGACGTACTCTTACAAGTAAGGGGAGTTCGGATCGAGATGGGTTGTGTTTGAAAGGTTATGAATCGATTGACAAGTCCAATACCAATATCTTGATTTCGAACGGCAATGCATCGTGAGCCTATATATATATCGTCTACTAATACACGGCCAATCAATGTTTGGATAAAAATTCTTTCCGACATTATCCCATTTCGAGAACTTACAGAAATTCCGTGGATGGTGCCACAGTCTGTTCTACATACAACAATGT